CCTGGGCGCTAGGTCCAATGTGAACAGGATCGCTTAGCCATGCTTCATAATTGGAAAAACGGGCGCCATGGAAGTACATGCCACTCAGCCAAAGAAAGATAATGGAGAGTTGACCAAAATGAGCACTAAATACTTTTCGGGAGATCTCCTCCAAATCATTGGTATGACTGTCGAAATCGTGAGCATCAGCATGTAGGTTCCAGATCCAAGTGGTAGTATCAGGGCCCTTAGCTATTGTTCTCGAGAAATGGCCTGGTTTGGCCCATTCCTCAAAAGACGTTTTTACGGGATCCCTATCTACAACAATTTTCACTTCTGGTTCCGGCGAACGAATAATCATTAAGTCCTCCTCTTTCCGGACAACACATACAAAGAGACCTGCCAACAGTCAAGTTTTTAGTGAAACCTCTGAAAGATGGATATTTTTTTTTATCATCGGTCCCCCATCTCTCATCCATCTATTTTATTTAGTTATTCACTAGAGCAATTATGATATCGAAGTTGATCCGGGGCAAGTGTTCGGATCTATTATGACATAACGATTAGGTGCCCAACGGACCCTTTTTATTATTTACTTTTCCTGGCATGACGAAGAAACTGTTTTTTTTTTTTTTTTGCTAGTGTATTTATATCTGAATGTAAAAGTGCCCATATCGATATACTTCTATGAAACATCTTCTTATGCGATATCCATATTTAGTAATTCGGGGGCATACTTTATTTATTTATTAGCTATATCCTATACGATTTGATACTGCTGTATCCCTATCATTTATCCTTATGGGATACTATAAAAATATAATTTTTTAGGAGGAAGAGATATAATGAAATTCTTGATTGGATCTTCTCATAGTAACTATCTATTTTAGTTGATTGATGGATCCAATCACCATTTTAATAAATTAAAAAATTAATAATAGAGAGTGCTTTTATTCGAATTCGAAACGCCTCGTGATCTTCAACCAATTATGTGCTTCAATATAATTACCTGGAGTAAGCGCTATAGCTTGTTTCCAATACTCAGCAGCTTGATCGAACCAAGCCTCCGCAATTTCAGAATCACCCTGTAGAATGGCCTGTTCTCCCCGGTCGGAATAGGTGGTTAAATTCCTTCCCTTAGAACCGTACTTGAGAGTTTCCTGCCTCATACGGCTCAGCAATCGACTCTTTTTGTGTCCCATCTTTTTAATCTACCCTATACTAACTGAATTTAGGTTTTTCATAAACCTATCCCAGTTTTCTTGGGTTAACCAGACGAAGTTAAGTTAATTACATAAGTTTAAAACTCTAAATTTTGATCAATAATCAGTTTTATCTTTTCTCCTACCTTCATAAGAATTAACTCCCCCTATATCGTTAGGATTTTCTGAAAGGTAACTATCTCGGTTTCATCTCATATATGAAATTCATATAGAATTTTTGAAAAAGACTTTCCTCCGTAAGAAAAAAGAACTTACTATCTTTGGGATCTGATGCTACACCGCTGCTCAATACCTTAGTAGATCGACTCTATTACATAAGTAGATTCCTAACTTTATATCTCATATTATGACATAAGTAAGCAGTTCTTAACTGTATCGACCTAATAACTTGCTAATTGATCTTTACGGTGCTTTCTCTATCAATTCGATCCTTTATCCATAGAGTATATAGGCGTACTTATTTATTTATATTTGAAGTATTTTTCCTTGCTACAGCTGATAAAAATCGTTGCTTTGGACGATACATATGTAGAAAGCCTATTTTATTCTAGTATTTACTATAGTATTTACTAGCCTTTATCTTTTTTCTATAATGGAGATAGTCGCACGTAATGACAGATCACGGCCATATTATTAAAAGCTTGTGGTAAGAATGGGTTTCGTTCTAGTGCCCGGAAATAATATTCCAAAGCCTTCGTATGCTCTCCGTTGCTTGTGTGTATAAGGCCTATATTATAAAGTATATAACTTCGATCATAGGGATCAATTTCTGGTCGCGTAGCTTCATAATAATTCTGTAAAGCTTCCGCATAATTTCCTTCGGATTGAGCCGACATCCGTTACGGCCGTTCATTCTATTCAAAGAATCTCCGTTCCAGAACCGTACATGAGATTTTTATCTCATACGGCTCCTCCCCTCTGTGCATAGTACTAAGGGACATAATCTCTGGAATCAAGATTTCACTATTCTCATTATGAACTGATGGGGGCTAGTATTTTTACAAGAAATTTCTAGCCAGCCTTCCCGAAAGAGGTCTGTCTTTTCTTAACACCAATTGTATTAGTGCTAGATGGAAATAGTCACTCCAACAATTTCTTTGTTCACAACGCCTTCTATTTACAGGAATCAGTCACTTCAACAATCTTTAGATGGTTATATGGGTATCCAAAGTACAAACGAGATGGATGTTTGTTGTCCCAACCATTCATTCTTAATTAGTCCCAATACCGAGAAGGGGTAATTTATAATATAACAAAGTTTTCGTGTTGTTGATTCCGTAGAGTAGTGCTTCTTCCTCTATGCCGCCCATTGGTACTAGTGGCGTAGTATTGACCCGCAATCCAGAACCTATAGGTGTAACCTTTCGCTCAATACTAAAATCGATAATTAAAGCATTTGAAGCCGTATCAATCGAGGATACACGACAGAAGGAATTGTTCTATCTTTAAACTTCACCTTCACCAAGCGTTGGTTTAAAACCAATTTGTTTCTTTCTATCGCGAACCACGCTTCTCTCTCAGATTAAGGTCTAAAAAAGCAAGAAAAAAAATCAAATCGCACCATCTCTGTAATAGGTAAATGCCTTTTTTTCCCCTGAAGTTGTCGGAATTATTCGTAATAAGATATTGGCTACAATTGAAGAAGTCTTATCAATAAAATTTCCATTTATCCGGGATCTAGGCATAATTAACAATCCATTCTATAATTCTTCTCATTTTCCCAAAGGAAAATTATCCGAATTGTACAGTAGTACGAAATATCATAAAAATAGACTAATTCTAAAAAAAGATGTGGATATTCCGCTCAAATTGTGCCCAAGGGGGGATGAGATATGAAATATTTGAATGAGATTGGATTTCCTACAAATTAAACTGATAAACGGAACTATTACGATTTTCTCTAAGTTGACTAACCAAGGACTTTATTTTACTATAGATTCTGGTAACTCGAAAAGTTTTGATTTGGTTATAATCAAAAGAGGAAAAATAAAGAATGGAATTATAATTCCATGATAAAATAGAGGAGAGTAACCATACTCTTTTGTTTGCATAATGCATATGCGTTATACAATTAAAATATAAAAATCTATTAAGTAAATTGGTGTTGAGAAATATGAAATTTGAAAGGAATCTTTTATTCCTATGTAACCAGTAATGGGTCCTACCCGTACTGGAATAAATAATATGAATGACTCGCTATTCACTTCACTCGGTTTCTGGTCAATAATAAGAATAAGATTATGATTATGTAGGAGAGATGGCCGAGTGGTTCAAGGCGTAGCATTGGAACTGCTATGTAGGCTTTTGTTTACCGAGGGTTCGAATCCCTCTCTTTCCGTTTCTATCGAGTCACCAACGTTACCGATCACAATGTATCAAATTCAAATAACAATTGATAGCATTATTCCAACAGTAAGTAAGAACTTTATTTGATTTGATAGAGATTCTCTATTCCTAATTACATTACTGTGGTACGTAAAATATAAATATGGGAAAAGCAAAAAAAAAAAAATCCTACTGCCGATCCATTTGTGATACGTGAATAAGAAAAAAAATGTGGATCAAGGCTCTTAAATCTATTTCCTTCGACAAAAAAAGGGTATGGTATAAAGTCAAATTGTCTGAACCTTTCTTGTTATTTTCATTAGGTTCAAGTCTGACGGGAATAATATTCTACGACTAACAACTCATTTATTTTCAAACCAATCCACTTACTATCTATTATTTGATTTACTAATCCTTCATATTGGAATAAGTCAATAGTCAAATGTTTTGGCAATTCCTCCCGGAGCGATGAAGCAATATAATTTTGAATCAGAGATTTCGATCTTTGTTTATCCTTCGTAGTAATAATATCTCGGGGTTTGCAACGGTAACTTGGTATATCTACTAGACGACCATTAACTAAAATATGTCTATGGTTAACTAATTGTCTGGCTCCAGGAATGGTTGAAGCCATACCTAATCGAAAAAGGATGTTATCCAAACGCATCTCAAGTAGCTGTAGTAAAACCTGACCTGTTGACCCTTTGACTTTTCCAGCTATATGCACATATCTAAGTAATTGTCGTTCTGTTAGACCATAATGAAAACGCAATTTCTGTTTTTCTTCTAGACGAATACGATATTGCGATTTTTTCCCAGAACGCAATTGGTTTTTAAGATCACTTCCAGATCTAGGCCTTTTACTAGTTAATCCTGGTAAAGCCCCCAGACGGCGTATTTTTTTGAAACGAGGCCCTCGGTAACGAGACATAAAACTCCTTTTTTTTATTGAAAAATTTAAAGAAAAATCTAAATTAAGACTGAACTAAAGGATAAACAAAGCAAGGCTAAATCTACTGAAGTATACAATACTAAAGTAGAATGAAAATAGAATGAAATGCATTGTATCAATATCTATATTTTTTGTATATGATAGTAAGGAAGTTAAGTCTCTGTTTTATGATTTGTTCTGTATAGATCTAATTGCTCCATTCCAATCTATTTTTTATTCATAGTTGCAAGTTAACACGACATAATAGATCAGCGACCGATATTTGAAGAAAGGGGGGAGAAGATATTATCAATCATGAAAAAATAGATAGATAAAAGCCGGCTATCGGAATCGAACCGATGACCATCGCATTACAAATGCGATGCTCTAACCTCTGAGCTAAGCGGGCTCACATAGCAGAAATAGAAATAGTGAATAGGGAGTCCGGAAACTACCAGATTTAATATATTAGCTATTAATTTATTTTAATTAATATTTATTATTTATTTATTATTTTTAAAATTTTAATTCATAGTATTAATAATTACTTAATAATAATACTTAAAAATACATAATATTTCCATAATTATTACTTGATTAAGAATATAATATCAAATTCAATTTGATATTATATTTTAGAAAAGTCTAAAATTATTTCTTAGAACAGTTATACCAAATTATGCTAAGTAATTATTAATTATCTCTAATAAATTATATAATTAATTATATTATATAATATAATGATAGTGAATCCATTTTAAGATAAGAATTTAAAGATATTATTATTATAAAGATACAATTAAAATTATAATTAAGATATTCTTTTGTTGTCATTCAGATAAGATAGGGCGAAAAAAAAAAAAAAAAAAAAAAAAATAAGTAATGAGTATCGATCCTTCCAGTATTACAAATTGCGCTTTTAAAGTCAAAATGAAGGGAGGAGAGATTATAGAGGTGGGATATATCTATTCATATTGAATTGGAGGCACATCAATGATAGAATCATATCCGATTGGAACAAATAGGGTTCATTCAATACAATGGAAATGATAGAGAATGGCAAAAAAAAATAGTGGCATACACTTTTAGATATAAGAATCATTATCTAATAAATTCAACGCAATGATTTGATTCCAAGATAAATAAAATAAATAAAAGAATTGTATAGAATTACAACTGGATCCTGTCGCAAAAGGGGATATGGCGAAATCGGTAGACGCTACGGACTTGATTAAATTGAGCCTTGGTATGGAAACCTGCTAAGTGATAACTTCCAAATTCAGAGAAACCCCGGAATTAAAAATGGGCAATCCTGAGCCAAATCTTTATTTTGAGAAAAAGGGTTTAATTTATAGTTTTTATAATATAAAACTACAATAAAAAAAGATAGGTGCAGAGACTCAATGGAAGCTGTTCTAACGAATGAAGTTGATTACGTTGCGCTGGTAGCCGGAATCCTTCTATCAAAATTACGGAGAGGATGCCCACCCTATATACGTATATATACATACTGACATAGTAAACGATTGATTAATCGCGGCCCGAATCCATTATAATATATATATATGAAAAATTTAAGAGTTATTGTAAATCTATTCCATATTCCAATCAAAGTTTAAGGAAGAATCGAATATTCAGTGATCAAATTATTCATTCCAGAGTCTGTATAGATCTTTTTAAAAACTGATTATTCGGACGAGAATAAAGAGAGAGTCCCATTCTACGTGTCAATACCGACAACAATGAAATTTATAGTAAAAGGAAAATCCGTCGACTTTATAAGTCGTGAGGGTTCAAGTCCCTCTATCCCCAATAAAAGTCCATTTTAAGTACTAACTTAACTATACTTCCTAACTATTTTTTATCTTATCTTTTTTTAATCTAAGAAATTCAGGAGCTGGGTAAGATTTTTTAATACTTTCTTAATTTTTTAGTCCCTTTAATTGACATAGATAAAGTGCTCTACTAGGATAATGCGCGAGAAAAGGTCGGGATAGCTCAGTTGGTAGAGCAGAGGACTGAAAATCCTCGTGTCACCAGTTCAAATCTGGTTCCTGACACGTAAATAATGTATCAAATAATTAGTCATACAAATTAATGGGATATATATTCATTAATAGCCTCAAGCATTATATATATGTATACCCAAATTCTATATCATCTAGGTATAATAGGGTATATGGATAGTGTATGGATATAGACCTCCATTTTTGAGATATATAAAATATATATGGTAAAGAACAAAATGGGATTATGCTTTCTTTTATTTTTTGTTTGTTCATACCGTGCTTTCTCTCACCCAAATGTTAAGCCTTCATATATATCTAATATATATATCTAAAATTAATAAGTTAAAGATGGTTAAAAAACTTAAAAGTATAAAGGAGTTGAAGGATAGAAATAAACAGAATGTATTTCAAACACAGTACAAATAAAATCTGATCCTTTTGCATTTCTGAATTTTGTTTTCGTATTTTATTTTATATTTATTCTATTTTTGACTCCTAACTTACCTACTTATACTTTATTTAACTTTTTTTTACTTCCTGAAATCCCTCTAAGTAATGTGCGCGGTACAAAGTTCATGTTACATGGTACAGAACTCTTTTGATTCATCCTATTCTATTGTTTTTGCTCATACAAAATGTATATCTTTCAAATTGGGGAATATCAATGAAGCATCTTTTTTAGCTTTTAGCCCATCCAGAATACGAATTAGAGTGCAGTTACTCTGTTTCAGATGAAACAGGACGTTAAAATATTCCTTAAATGAATTCTGGAGTCGTGTCATTATCGTATACATTAACATTAGTTTCTTGTCATTCAATGAGCATCTTGTATTTCATAGAAATTTGGAGTAATATAGTCCTTACGTAGGGGCCAGCCTATCCAACTTTCAGGCATCAAGATACGTTTAAGGCGTGGATGATTATTATAAGAGATTCCCAACATATCATATGATTCCCGTTCTTGAAAATCTGCACTTCTCCAAACCCAGAAAACAGACGGTATTCTAGGATTATTCCTTGGGACAAAGACTTT